TACTTTATGAAATGGGTGGAGTAGCCGAAAATATAGCCAGAAAGGCTATTGCAATAGCAGCATCAAAAATGCCTATACGAACTCAATTCATTATTTCGTGATAGAAATATAATAACCATAGGAAAGAGGTCTTGAAATAAAAAAACAATTGTGGGTTTCCCCCTCTTTTTTGTTTTGAAAAAATAATATTTCTTTTTTTCTTCGCCCCTTTATTGTTTTGCATTGAAAGAACAGATTATAAAATGATATGATTCAACCCCAGACTTATTTAAATGTAGCGGACAACAGCGGGGCTCGAGAATTGATGTGTATTAGAATCATAGGAGCTAGTAATCGACGATACGCTTATATTGGTGATGTTATTGTTGCTGTGATCAAAGAAGCAGTACCAAATATGCCTCTAAAAAGATCAGAAGTGATCAGAGCTGTAATTGTACGTACTTGTAAAGAACTCAAACGTGACAATGGTATGATAATCCGATATGATGACAATGCTGCAGTTGTCATCGATCAAGAAGGAAATCCAAAAGGAACTCGAGTTTTTGGTGCGATCGCCCGGGAATTAAGACAGTTAAATTTTACTAAAATAGTTTCATTAGCCCCTGAAGTATTATAAGATAAGACCATGATATAGAGTTATAGTAGATAGAGGATTTGAATGTAATTAATAGATTGTGTCTCACGTATATATCATAACAAAAAAATATCATGTTTATTAGATCCAAATTTTGAGGCACCAATAATTTTAGTTCATTATGGGTAGAGACACCATTGCTGACATAATAACCTCCATACGAAATGCTGACATGCATAGAAAAGGGACGGTTCGAATAACATCTACTAACATCACAGAAAACATTGTTAAAATACTTTTACAAGAAGGCTTTATAGAAAACGTCAGAAAACATCGGGAAAATGACAAAGATTTTTTGGTTTTAACCCTACGACATAGAAGGAATAGGAAGGGGCCATATAAAACGACTTTAAATTTAAAACGGATCAGTCGACCTGGTCTACGAATCTATTCTAATTATCAAAGAATTCCAAAAATTTTGGGTGGAATGGGGATTGTAATTCTTTCTACTTCTCGGGGTATAATGACAGACCGAGAGGCTCGACTAGAAGGAATCGGCGGAGAAATTTTGTGTTATATATGGTAATCCTTCTAATATCCGAATTAGATACAAAATTTCCTATTTGTGAAAAAAAAACGAGACAGAACAGGTTATCTAATATCACTCCTCCTCCATTAGTTGATACTTTAAGGGGGTTTTACCTGGAATGAAAGAACAAAAATGGGTTCATGAAGGTTTAATTACTGAATCACTTCCCAATGGTATGTTCCGGGTTCGTTTAGATAATGAAGATCTGATTCTAGGTTATGTTTCAGGAAGGATCCGCCGTAGTTTTATACGGATACTACCAGGAGATAGAGTCAAAATTGAAGTAAGTCGTTATGATTCAACCCGAGGGCGTATAATTTATAGACTCCGCAACAAGGATTCGAACGACTAGGTGGTTTTTAAAACTTCAACATTACTTTATTTATGGGGATACAATTCAAAATGAAAAATTTTTTGAAATTTATTTTCTTCAAAGAAATGGATTCGGAATTAAGATAAGGAATTATAAATATGAAGATAAGGGCCTCTGTTCGTAAAATTTGTGAAAAATGTCGACTGATCCGTAGGCGGGGACGAATTATAGTAATCTGTTCCAACCCAAGACATAAACAAAGACAAGGATAATCTTTCTAAAAGGAACTGACCCGATGGACAAATAGATCTGTTTTAACATGAAATGGATATCTCCATATATCTCTGACTCATAAATATGAGATGATAAAATATGGCAAAACCTATACCAAGAATTGGTTCACGTAGGACTGGACTTATTGGTTCACGTAAGAGTGCACGTAGACTCCCAAAGGGAGTTATTCATGTTCAAGCAAGTTTCAACAATACCATTGTGACTGTTACAGATGTACGGGGTCGGGTGGTTTCTTGGTCCTCCGCCGGTACTTGTGGATTCAGGGGTACAAGAAGAGGGACACCATTTGCTGCTCAAACAGCAGCAGGAAATGCTATTCGTACAGTAGTAGATCAAGGTATGCAACGAGCAGAAGTAATGATAAAAGGTCCTGGTCTCGGAAGAGATGCAGCATTACGGGCTATTCGCAGAAGTGGTATACTATTAAGTTTCGTACGGGACGTAACCCCTATGCCACATAATGGATGTAGACCTCCTAAAAAAAGACGTGTGTAAAAATGAGGTTGCAAGAGAAATAAATGATTCTAATGATCTGATCAAATAATATTACTATGGTTCGAGAGAAAGTAACAGTATCTACTCGGACACTAGAGTGGAAGTGTGTTGAATCAAGAGCAGATAGTAAGCGTCTTTATTATGGACGCTTTATTTTGTCTCCACTTATGAAAGGTCAAGCCGATACAATAGGCATTGCGATGCGAAGAGCTTTGCTTGGAGAAATAGAAGGAAC